TAATCAAAACAAAAATGCTATCGTTTTTGAATAAATTTTACGTCTTAATATTAGAGTGAGATAGAGATCGGCATATTCAATCCCAGCGATGAGTTAATTAAAATTAATGAGTGAAAATGGAATAAATAAAATAGCATTTGACGTTTAATCTTTTTCTGTCTGTCGAACAAATCAATCCCTAAAGGACCCTATAACTTTGTTATATGATGTTCATAAATAACAAATGATACAATTTAATAGAAGCATGGAAAGGGGAAATCTTTTCCGTATCGAGTCATTATATTGACAATTCCAAAAAACGGAGCATACTATGATCGTAGTATGATGGCGGTCGGGCAGGTATGCCCCTATCGTCTAGTGGTCAGGACATCTCTCTTTCAAGGAGGCAGCGGGGATTCGACTTCCCCTGGGGGTAAGGTTCTACGAAAGGAAGTAATTCATGGATTATCAATAAACCTCGAATTTATTCTTCCGGGGTCGATGCCCGAGCGGTTAATGGGGACGGACTGTAAATTCGTTGACGATATGTCTACGCTGGTTCAAATCCAGCTCGGCCCACTAATTCGCCATTCCCATAAGAATGATGTAACCAAATGGATTTGTCCTCGAGAAGTGTCCCATAGCCAAAAGGGGACAAAATTTGTCTGTAACATCCCCTTTTTTGATTTCTACCGTGTTTGGATTTGGTTATTGGCAAATAACCACAGGATTCCTAGGAATCCTGTCATTCTCACTCGAGTTTCTATCCATGTGCAGTATTTCAAATAGCCGTCTTTGTCTTTGTTATAAGACAAACTATTTGAAATATAAATGATTCAAATGAAATTAAAAATTAAAAAAATTAAATAGTAGATATCCTGTAAAACTTACCCCCGGGATTCTGGGATTGTAGTTCAATCGGTCAGAGCACCGCCCTGTCAAGGCGGAAGCTGCGGGTTCGAGCCCCGTCAGTCCCGACTCTCGGATCCGGCGCGGTGAGTCCATCCATTTTCTTCTCTATTTTCTGTGAAGAGAGGGGGCGGAAGGCGGGATCCTGTACTTTAACTAATATTGATAACTAATATTGATTGACGGGGAAGAGACATGTGTAGTTGGAGGTATCGCCGTACTCAACTCATGATTCCAAGAGATACAATATCAGTTTCACTTTTTTGATTACTCCCGATCAATGAAATAGAATAGAGTATCCATACCCTTCCAAGGGTACATACCAAAAAAATGGTATTTGTTATGATACACAATCAAATTCATGGAGTTACCCGACTGGGACATTTTTTCGACGAAAACCCCTTTTCTAGCTTCTAGTTCCAATTTTTTGTGGAACCTTAATTAACTTAATTAATAATTGAAAACAATCTATCTATCTCATCCAAATTGCATGTCGAAGTTGGGTGTACGTATCCCAGTTCCCATCCAAGGAAGAAAAAAATCACTAACTAAAACCTAAACTAAAATAGTGAATTTGTCGAAATATTCGATTTTTTATACCTGTAATCTGCCTTTATTACATTTATCGGTTATCTAAGAGGATTGGACCACGAAAAAAACACTTTGTTTCGAACTTGTCCCTTTCCCATTTGACTCCTACTATTTAGGTATGCGGACAAGGGAGTACCGCACCGGTCAGATGGCACTCTGTCTTAGATTATATGATTGTTATAAGGACCTCGATTGGTCGTTTCTATAAAATAAAGAAATAAAGATCAAAGTATAGAGTGGAAAAATAGGAGAAATTAGATGGGATTCTAGATTGGATTGGCGATTACACTTTTTATATGGATAAAAGGTCTTCTTATGTTATACTATTCCATTTTCGACGATGAATCCATTTAATAGGTCAGATATTGTTATTCATAATATAAAGCCGATTCATTATCATCAAGATGCAATCCACCTATTGTATTTATATTACAGAAGAAAGACTTTCTTCTATGGGATTAGATCCCGCGTTATTGCGAAGCAAAAACCGATGAGATTATGGAAGTTAATATTCTCGCATTTATTGCTACTGTGCTATTCATTCTAGTTCCTACTGCTTTTTTACTTATCATCTACGTAAAAACGGTTAGTCAAAATGATTAATTTGACTCAAACTTTGAATTATTAGCTCCTCATAAGCTCATAAGAATAAAAGGAAGAAATTTAAACGAAATAAGCAGGACGAAACTAACAATCTAAGTACACTAATGGATAGTGTGGTAGAAAAGACTATATGAACTTTTCTACCACACTATCCATTAGTATATTCTATACAGTCATATTATATAAAGATATGGTCTCGATATATGTACATGCGAATTAGGTACATATACTGACATGTATATTACATGTACATAGAAACAACACCCCAATTCTATCTCTTCAATATACCCATTGTGTTGATTTTGATCGATCTGAAATCGTCGAAGTTCAACTCCTCTAATGCCTAGATTTCAGATTAGTCTCAGCACGGATCTCGAGGTCTCTCGAAACAATCAATGAGGAAAGGATGTATGGTTATATATTACCAAAAAACAAGTTTTTCGCATTCCAGTAATTCGATTGAGCTGTGAACACATGATCCAAGGGGTTATATAATAACTTCTTCGGGTTTGGAAAAGCAGAAGTAAACCTCGCAAAATTTTTATGCTTGAACCACGATATGAGATTAGTTGTGCGTTAAAAAATAAAGCATAACAAAATTCGTAGGAGTATAAACGGTAAATAGGCGCGGCTCACCCAACACAACAACATCTTTTTATGCATAGTAGTTTGTAATATTTCGGAATAGGAAGACTCCGGTAGGAAAATTTTCCTATTCTTTGTATTACTTTTATAAGTTTATAAATACGAGTAATATCGGAATCCAATTATTTCCATATTTGTTTGATCTAAAGGTTATCATTCATATATTACCGTCTTCCAATAAAATTTCTTTGGAAATCAAAATAAAAAAAAAAACAGCAAAACCCTTCCCATAACGATCTATTCCAAATTGATACAGTTCCATTATTCAACTTAACTTAATTAATAGTGCCGCTAGAGTCCACTTCTTCCCCATACTACAAGCGAAAGGGAAAAAGTAAAGACTACCATTAAAGCAGCCCAAGCGAGACTTACTATATCCATGCCAATTATGTCCCCTATCTTTCTTTATGAAAATGAATGAATTATTCCATTATTGATAACTAATAATAGCGGAATCCGTGGGGAAGAGTCAAAATGTCTGACCTAATTGATGAACTAATTACAAAAATGTATTCTTAACAAGATTTCATGTGATTTGATTTCTGGTAGAATCAGAAAGTATTAAGCATAAAAAAGATATACAACTATTTCGGAAGTCTTAAGGAAATGGTTATTAATAGAACATGTAGGAAAAGTAAGATCCATTGTTTGTTTTGTTGCCTTTCATAAGAACATAAAAAAATGCAAGTCTTTTATGGAACCTCACTTCTGCCGGGGCCGAGCAAGATTTTTTTTACTTCGATTTTGGAGGTAAGGGATTTTATATCTTTTGTTGATCAGGCGACACCCGGATTTGAACTGGGGAAAAAGGGATTTGCAGTCCCCCGCCTTACCACTCGGCCATGCCGCCAAAACGATACAAACAAAATTGATATAGATAGAAATCTTCTTTTGGAGGATTAATTAAACCCTTCCTTTTCTCTCTGATTTGAATTGGATCTTACGGTTTCTTTATCCTTTTTGAAAAGGATAAAATCTTTCTGTTTTAGATCTAGTAGATCTCTTGATTGTATAGCCTTTCAAAACAGACATACAGCACTTAACTTAATATAATCTGATATAATAAGAATTTGAGCGATTCTTAATCGAATAATAACTTCTCCTTTCTTTTTTCTATTCAAAAAAAGTGGATTCCCAATCACAGAATCAAAAAAATAAGGAAAAATGGGAATTATAAACTATTCACCAAGAATTCATGAACGGCTTTTGTATTTTTATTTGCCATTTTTTCTTTTTCTTTAAGAAATAAGAAAAGAAAGCGGATATCCGACTAATTGGTATCAATTATTTTCAATAAGAAATCTTTTTCCATTTCAATTATAACAACAATTATGTGTTTATGTAAACCCTAGAACATACATTATCAAACGGATATCCAGTCGGTGCCTTGTCCGGGCATCCCCTCTTATATCTTATAGTGAATCGTCGTGCTTGTTGAATATTGCATTCAATATTTTTTTTTGAATGAATTGAATTGAAATTTCATCAAAAGATATAGCATAACCTCTGTTTCTGCAAATGAAATTGCGATAAAAGGTGGGATATGCAGATAGGGAAATAGCCACATGTATATATGTATAAATAAGTATAAATCAAACTCGTCTTACGCACTTCAATTGTATTTTACTAATTTCAAAAGAGACAAAAATACCTCCTTCGCCTTTCTTTGCCATTTTTTTTTAACAATGGAATTTATGAAATAAGTTAAGTGCTAAAATCAATTCGACACTCTTCTTAATTATCCTATCTTTATCTCATTCTAGAGAATGGATCAAATCCTGAATCTATTTCAATTACCCAACCTGATGACAATATCATAATGATAGGTACAAATGGAATCTTTTTTTTATCTTCTATTTAGGACTCCATAAGTTGAAGTGATGGGGTTTTGTTTCCAGGAATATTTTATTAATTCATTCCTATTTGTATCCTTCGCAAATTGCAATTTTATACGAAAATTTCTCTTTATTCCCCCCCCCCCTCCCACACACATACCAATACGTATTTTATATATAGGAAATTCTATACAATTTCATGCGATTCAGTAAAAAGAATATACATTCCATGATTGCTCGGTCGACCCATATAGGTCGATGAAGAGTGAGCCAATAGTGGGTTTTTTCGAAAAACGGGAAAAATGAATTAAGATGCTACGGAATAGAAATGAGGGAATGTCTACAATACCGGAGTTTAGCCAGATACAATTTGAAGGGTTTTGTAGGTTCATTGATTGGGGCTTGGCCGAAGAACTTCATAAGTTTCCTAAAATTGAAGATACAGATCAAGAAATTGAATTTCAATTATTTGTCGAAACATATCAATTGGCAGAACCTTTGATAAAAGAGCGAGATGCTGTGTATGAATCACTCACATATTCTTCTGAATTGTATGTACCCGCAGGATTGATTTGGAAGCCCGGTAAAGATATGCAAGAACAGACCGTATTCATTGGAAATATTCCTCTAATGAGTTCCTTGGGAATCTTCATAGTAAATGGAATATACAGAATTGTGATCAATCAAATATTGCAAAGTCCCGGCATTTATTATCGTTCAGAATTGGACCATAACGGAATTTTTATCTATACCGGGACCATAATATCAGATTGGGGAGGAAGATCAGAATTAGAGATTGATAGAAAAGCAAGAATATGGGCTCGTGTGAGTAGGAAACAAAAAATATCTATTCTAGTTTCATCATCGGCTATGGGTTCGAATTTAAGAGAAATTCTAGAAAATGTCCGTTACCCTGAAATTTTCTTGTCTTTCCTGAATGAAAGGGATAAAAAAAAGATTGGGTCAAGGGAAAATGCAATTTTGGAGTTTTATCAACAATTTGCGTGTGTAGGTGGGGACCCGGTATTTTCTGAGTCTTTATGTAGGGAATTACAAAAAAAATTTTTTCAACAAAGGTGTGAATTAGGTAGGATTGGTCGACGAAATATGAACCGGAGGCTGAATCTTGATATACCCCAGAATAATACATTTTTGTTACCACGAGATGTATTGGCCGCTGCGGATCATTTGATTGGCATGAAATTTGGAATGGGCACACTTGACGATATGAACCACTTGAAAAATAAACGTATTCGTTCTGTAGCAGATCTATTACAGGATCAATTTGGATTGGCTCTGGTTCGTTTAGAAAATGTAGTTCGAGGCACTATATGCGGAGCAATCCGGCATAAATTGATACCGACTCCTCAGAATTTGGTAACTTCAACTCCATTAACAACCACTTATGAATCGTTTTTCGGGCTACACCCTTTATCTCAAGTTTTGGATCGAACGAATCCATTGACTCAAATAGTTCATGGGCGAAAATCGAGTTATTTGGGTCCTGGAGGATTGACAGGGCGAACCGCCAGCTTTCGGATACGAGATATCCATACTAGTCACTATGGGCGTATTTGCCCAATTGACACGTCTGAAGGAATCAATGTTGGGCTTATTGGATCTTTAGCCATTCATGCAAGGGTTGGCCCTTGGGGGTCTATAAAGACTCCATTTTATGAAATATCTGAGAGATCGAAAAGGTTACAGTTGGTTTATTTATCACCAAGTGTAGATGAATACCATATGGTAGCGGCAGGAAATTCTTTGGCGCTAAATCGGGGTATTCAGGAAGAACAGGCTGTTCCAGCCCGATACCGTCAAGAATTCCTGACTATTGCATGGGAACAAATTCATCTTCGAAGCATTTTTCCCTTCCAATACTTTTCTATGGGAGCCTCCCTCATCCCTTTTATTGAGCATAATGACGCGAATCGGGCTTTAATGAGTTCAAATATGCAGCGCCAAGCAGTTCCGCTTTCTCGGTCCGAGAAGTGCATTGTGGGAACTGGGTTGGAACGACAGGCGGCTCTAGATTCAGGGGTTTCCGCTATATCCGAACGCGAAGGAAAGGTCATTTATACCAATACAGATAAGATCATTTTATCAGGTAATGGAGACACTATAACCATTCCATTGGTTATGTATCAACGTTCCAACAAAAATACTTGTATGCATCAAAAAACTCAGGTTTCGCGAGGTAAGTGCATAAAAAAGGGACAAATTTTAGCGAATGGTGCAGCTACTGTTGGGGGTGAACTTGCTTTGGGAAAAAATGTATTAGTAGCGTATATGCCATGGGAGGGCTACAATTTTGAAGATGCAGTACTAATTAGTGAACGTCTGGTATATGAAGATATTTATACTTCTTTTCATATACGGAAATATGAAATTCAGACTCATGTAACAAGCCAAGGTCCTGAAAGAATTACTAAGGAAATACCGCATTTAGAAACTCATTTACTCCGAAATTTAGACAGAAATGGAATTGTGATGCTGGGGTCTTGGGTAGAGACAGGCGATATTTTAGTAGGTAAATTAACACCTCAGACAGCGAAAGAATCGTCGTATGCCCCGGAGGATCGGTTATTACGAGCTATACTTGGCATTCAGGTATCCACTTCAAAGGAAACTTGTCTAAAACTACCTATAGGAGGAAGGGGTCGAGTTATTGATGTGAGATGGATACAGAAAAAGGGGGGTTCCAGTTATAATCCAGAAACTATTCGTGTATATATTTCACAGAAACGTGAAATGAAAGTAGGTGATAAAGTAGCTGGAAGACATGGGAATAAGGGTATTATTTCCAAAATCTTGCCTAGGCAAGATATGCCTTATTTGCAAGATGGAACACCGGTTGATATGGTCTTCAACCCATTGGGAGTACCTTCACGAATGAATGTGGGACAGATATTTGAATGCTCGCTAGGGTTAGCGGGGG